CCTTGATTTAGTATTTTTATTTATATGGAATACAGCTTTACTGGTGTTTTCGTTATTATTGATTGATAGGAATTTTCTTGTTAAGATCCTATAAATTGATTGAAAACCTCAGATTCATACTAGAACCATGATGATTCAATAAAACCTTCAAACTAACTAAGTACAAGGATTCCCTGAGTAAGAACTCTTGTATCATCACTTTGAATCAATATAATGACTAAAAATCCAAAGAAAGGTTTATCCTGTGATCAAAATAAACATAGACAAAGAGCTAGAAGGAAGAAAAATTAGAGTTTCTAACTCTTTGAAATTTTTTGGAGTTTTGGAGTCCGGTCACGGGATTTGAATATTAAGTTATTAAGTTAAGTATGAATCATAGCTCTAATACTTCGTAATCTATTTCATATATTCCGTGCTCCAGATACTAGAATAAATATCTGACGAAGTCAAAAACCATCTCTATCAAGATAAGATGACAGACCCATTTTCTGTATTATCAATAGGATCCATTATAACAAGTCGCACACTCATATTCCAGAAATACAGAAAGAAAGAAATTCCACGATCGAACTACCAAAATAGAATAGCATAAAATGGGCTAAAAAAACGAGACCAAAATGCTTCACTTTGTATTGAAAAGCTAGAATTTAGTGATTCTTGTAAATCTAATTCATTGAAATTCCATCTAGTAAAACGGAAGAATTATAAATCTCCAAAATAATAGATAGGAATACCGCAAATAGAGCCATTGCGACACCCATCAAAGGAGTAGTCCCCCACCCTGGAGCTACTTTACCATATTCCGAATTCAATGGTTTCAATAAATCCCCTACAATAGTTCGTCTTGGACCAGATCTAGAACTCCCCTCAACGCTTTGTGTAGCCATAAATCCTTTTTTGTATTAACTGAGATCTGTTGACTTTGTATACCATTCTGTTGTAAATAAATGATCTTATCATAGATCCATTGTGGTCTGGAAATTATTATTTTTTTATTATTATATAATAATGGAAACAGCAACCCTAGTCGCCATCTCTATATCTGGTTTACTTGTAAGTTTTACGGGGTATGCCTTATATACTGCTTTTGGGCAACCCTCTCAACAACTAAGAGATCCATTCGAGGAACACGGGGACTAGTTGAAGTAATGAGCCCCCCAATCTTGGGAGGCTCATTACTTCAATTAAGATAATGAAAAATCATTTCACCTTTTTAGTTGGAACTTTAGGCGGTTCTCGAAAAAAGATAGCGAAAAAAATTATTCCTAGAGTTGATACTAAGAGGAATGTATAAACTAATGCTTCCATAGATTCAATCGTGGTTTACAATTATAGCTTCCATATCTGTTTATTTAGAGCGTTCCCGGATAAAAAAAGAGCAAGAGTCAAGACAAAGAAAAGGCGGGGATTCAAATCAAGATGTCCCCAGTACCCTATGTCAAAGTCAAATTACAAAAAGAAAATAGAGACGAAAAATCAGAGATTAATGTTGTATCAAACTACTTGTCTTTTTGTAGTTGGATCTCCAAGTTTTTGGAATGCTCCAAATTCCACCTGAGCGTCTAAATCTGGATCAATACCAGCAAAAACATCTCTGAACAAGGTTCGAGAGCCATGCCAAATGTGTCCGAAGAAGAAGAGCAAGGCAAACGAAGCATGTCCAAAAGTAAACCAACCCCTTGGACTGCTACGAAAAACACCATCGGATTTCAAAGTAGCACGATCTAATTCAAAAATTTCACCCAATTGTGCGCGTCTAGCATATTTTTTCACAGTAGCAGGATCGCTATAACTGACCCCATTTAGTTCACCACCATAGAACTCAACAGTTACACCTACTTGTTCAACACTATACTTCGATTCTGCCCTTCGAAAAGGAACATCGGCTCTAACAATTCCGTCTCCATCTACTAAAACAACCGGAAATGTTTCAAAAAAAGTAGGCATACGACGTACAAAAAGCTCACGCCCTTCTTTATCTCTAAATAGAGGATGTCCTAACCACCCAATAGCTATTCCATCCCCGTTGTCCATTGAGCCTGCTCTGAACAATCCACCCTTTGCGGGATTATTTCCGATGTAATCATAAAAAGCTAATTTTTCAGGAATTTTAGACCAAGCTTCGGATAAGCTTTGATTTTCAGCCATCCCAGTATCAACTCTTCGATATATTTCTTGCTGGAAGTATCCTTGATCCCATTGATAACGAGTGGGACCAAATAATTCAATGGGGGTAGTTGCTGAACCATACCACATAGTTCCAGCAACAACAAAAGCTGCAAAAAAGACAGCAGCGATACTACTGGAAAGCACGGTTTCAATATTTCCCATACGTAATCCTTTGTATAGACGTTGGGGCGGGCGGACACTAAGATGGAATAGGCCCGCTAATATGCCCAATGTTCCTGCTGCAATATGATGAGAGGCTATTCCTCCCGGAACAAAAGGATCAAAACCTTCCACACCCCATGCTGGATTTACAGATTGTACTTTTCCGGTTAGCCCATAAGGATCAGACACCCATATTCCAGGACCATACAATCCTGTTACATGAAAAGCACCAAACCCAAAACAAGCCACTCCTGAGAGAAATAAATGAATTCCAAAGATCTTGGGCAAATCTAAAGAAGGTTTTCCTGTACGTTCATCACAAAATATTTCTAGATCCCAATACACCCAATGCCAGATAGCTGCCAAGAAGCACAAGCCAGAAAACACAATATGCGCTCCAGCCACACCTTCATAACTCCAAATACCCGGATTCGTTATAGTTCCTCCTGTAATACTCCAACCACCCCATGAATTGGTTATTCCTAAACGAGTCATGAAGGGTATAACGAACATACCTTGTCTCCACATTGGATCGAGAACAGGGTCAGAAGGATCAAAAACTGCTAATTCATAGAGAGCCATCGAGCCGGCCCAACCAGCAACCAAAGCTGTATGCATTATATGGACAGCCAGCAAACGACCGGGATCATTCAATACGACGGTATGAACACGATACCAAGGCAAACCCATGGAATACCCCCTTAATCAACGAAAGATAGACACTATGTAACTTTATTGCACTGGAAAAAACTATGTTCTGGACCTCCCTTTTTTCAGTGGATTATCTCGGAGAAAGGATTCCATTTTTTTTTAGTATTTTAGTCAGAATGTCACAATTCTGTTTGTAGGAACAAAGAGAAGCAGATCTATTCTATACCAGATAAGTACCAATACGCAATGGGAGGTTGACTCCATTTTAGATGAGCGAATGCATACGGATTTGTTCATCATTCAAAGAGCCTATTCGTAAGAATTTTACTTTATTCATTTTGTCTTCTTTTTTTTTTATGTTATGAACTTATCGAATCCGCGCAAATAACAAATAAAATAAAACAAAAAAATAAAGAAAATAGAAAAAAGAATAAAATAAAAGCCAATATCCAATATAATATTATTAAAACAATAAATTCATATAATATTATAAAGACAATAAATTCATTGTTACGCTTTCACATCAAAGTGAAATAGAGTACTTCATTTTTTTTTATTTCATTTAATGCCTATTGGTGTTCCAAAAGTCCCTTTTCGAAATCCCGGAGAGGATAGTTCAAATTGGATTGACGTATAGTGCGACTTGTCAGAGACATTGGGTCGTTATGGGATTTCCCCGTTCTCTACCCCGATCGAGATATCCTCTATTTCACCAAAGAAGGATTGATTAAATCATCCAAAAATTAGAGCGTGAAGTGGCAATAAAGTTCAATTAGATCTATGCTTTGGAGGTATTCAGATTAATATTATCAATTAGAATAATTTATGGTTAGCTTGTTTGGAACAATAAAATGAAGTATCCAGGCTCCGCTTAGAAAAACCCCATTAGTACTATATCCATGATTACTATTTGTATCATATTCTATTTATATATTTTATAAATTAGAAATTAGAAATCGGAGTAATTTCAAACTACAAATCATAATCAATCGAATAATTTGATAAATACGTCAAATATTTTGTGGAAGACGTGAAATGAATTGAAAAAAAGGAAGTTGTAGCAAAAAGAAATGGTATTGGGGGCATTTGCCCTATATGTGCAAATCCAAATCGGGCAGATCTTTACTCGGAGTAGAGCACAAACCTAAAAGAATTAAAGAAGCCCACTCAGGAACAAGAGAATGTTATCGTGATTTGAATTGGATCCCGATGAAAGAATACATCAATGAGAAGTTAGTTTGATAAGTTTAATGAATTTTTTTTTATTATTTTATTTATATTCTTTATAGGTAAATAGGTAAACGGGTAAAAAAACCATTTTTCTTGAAACTTTCTTGAAAAATGGAGGAAAAACCCCTTCGTTATTCGTTAAATGGGATCTACATATTGATTCTTTTTTTCGCAATTTTTGATGAACCGTATGCATTAAAAGGTGCATGTACGGTTCCTAAGGGATAGAATTTGATCCTAATCAACCGACTTTATCGAGAAAGATTACTTTTTTTAGGTCAAGATATTGATAGTGAGATCTCGAATCAACTTATCGGTCTTATGGTATATCTCAGTACAGAAAGTGAGATCAAAGATTTGTATTTGTTTATCAACTCTCCTGGCGGATGGGTAATACCCGGAATAGCTATTTATGATACTATGCAATTTGTGCGACCAGATGTACAAACAGTATGCATGGGATTAGCCGCTTCAATGGGATCTTTTATTCTGGTCGGAGGAAAAATTACCAAACGTCTAGCATTCCCTCACGCTTGGCGCCAATGAGTTTTTATTTTTTATTTTATTTCAAAGAAAAAAAGAAAGCTATGCCTTCGCCATATGAAATATGAATATTAAGTAATAATAGCATGGCATTTCGAATTCAATATAAGAAATTTTTTTTATTTCGTTTTAACATTAGATTATGTATTGAAAGAGTAGTATGAGATATTAAGGGCAGTTCCGATTTTATCTTATTTATCGGGAGCCTATTTCAGTGTCACAAACTTTTTTTTTTTGTTTTCACACCAGAAGGTTCTTAAATGCTATTTATATTATTATAAATTATGAAAGAGGACAAAAAAAAGATTATATTCTTTTTTTCATTTTTTTTTTTCAAATAAAAAAAAAGAAACTTTGGGATTGCTAAATCACCGATGAAATAAAGCAACGGAGCCACCATAGTATTTTGTTTTTATTAATTCCTCCCAAGGAAAGGGTGGTCATTGTATCATTTACCGACCGAGGCTTTGTAGACTCTCTATTTTTCTTCGGTAAAAGTGAATTCTCTTGTAGAGCCGTATGCAATGCGCAAGCAATGCCTGTACGGTTGTTCAATTCTATTATTATCTTATATCATCAGGGTAATGATCCATCAACCTATAGCTGCTTTTTATGAAGCACAAATAGGAGAATTTGTCCTGGAAGCGGAAGAACTACTGAAACTGCGCGAAATCCTCACAAGGGTTTATGCACAAAGAACAGGCAAACCCTTATGGGTTGTATCTGAAGACATGGAAAGGGATGTTTTTATGTCAGCAGCAGAAGCCCAAGTTCATGGAATTGTTGATCTTGTAGCAGTTGCATAAAAAATAGCAGGAATTTCACACAAATCACGATTTGAGATTTTAGTTTCTTACCATTTTAGTTTCTTACCGAGGTTTCATATTCTATATTCTATTAATTTGAATTTTATTAATTTTAATAAAATATTAAAATAGAATAGGAATATAGAAAAAATTCATAATCATCCGGTTAGGATCGATCTAAACCAGCCCATTATGCATACGATTCAACATGCCAACTATTAAACAACTTATTAGAAACACAAGACAGCCAATCAGAAATGTCACCAAATCCCCCGCTCTCGGGGGATGCCCTCAGCGCCGAGGGACATGTACTAGGGTGTATGTGCGACTCGTTAAGATTTCAGATTGTGGGTTGGGACAAAAGAAAAAATTTTTCCACTATCCGTGATCAGTACCGATGAATAGGATAGAATGGAAGACTCTCCTTCACTCTCTTAAACGAAAAAAAAAGATCTAGAATATGCTTCTATTGTGTATCAAATTTATGGTTTCTATTGGTGCAAATTCAATTACCTCAATTTTCAATTAAAAATGCGAAAGAATTCCCTATTGGTAGCAAATGATTATCTGTTAAGCAGGGCAAATCTTATTAAAATTAAAAAACCGAAAATGGATGCCTCTACTCTTGCAAGAACGGACTAACAAGGTCAGCTAATCAGCTAATCCACATAATTAAATACCGTTACTGTAAAAGCGGATCTCGTTGTGAAAGACCTACTACTGGGGAATTCATGGGTAGAGCCCAAAAGTGTAAACTGTACAAGTTAACAATAGCATTGATTCGATCAAGTAAGGGGCTCCGGTGTATAGAGAGGACCTCGCCGTTTAAGAAATAACCATAGAAACGATGGAACCCACTATTTATTTATCCATTTCTATTTACTACTTATTTTTATTTACTATATTTTTGTTTGATACCCAGTACCAATAAAATTTCTTATTTCAAGGCGAAATGCTTATAAAAAAAAGAAAAAATAGTGGTTGGGAAGGTTAGAGTAGCAAAAGCCGTTGGAATTATTATTTTATACATTGGAATAATCCGTTTTGTTAGTCTAGAAAAGGGAAAAAGAATAACTGAAAGAAAGGAAATCAATTAGTTATTTACCAAAGTTTCGTTTATTCAATGACCAGAATTAGACGAGGATATGTAGCTCGGAGACGTAGAACAAAAATTCGTTTATTCACATCAAGCTTTCGTGGGGCTCATTCAAGACTTACTCGAACTATTATTCAACAAAAAATAAAAGCTTTGTTTTCGGCCTATCGGGATAGAAATAGGCACAAAAGAAATTTTCGGTGTTTATGGGTGACTCGTATAAATGCAGCAATTCGCGAGAATGAGGTATCCTGTAGTTATAGTAGATTAATAAACAATCTGTACAAGAGACAGTTGCTTCTTAATCGTAAAATACTTGCACAACTAGCTATATTAAATAGGAATTGCCTTTATCTGATTTCCAATGACATGATAAAATAAGGAGATTGGAAAGAATCCTTCGGAATGTTTGACTTTGACATGGAATTGCTTGGAAAATGAATTCCGGGAAGGTAGAATAGAAATAAGTATAATAAAATATGATCATAATACATAATATGATCAAGTAGTCAAACTGAACAAAAACATTCAATAAAAAAATATTTATCAATAATTCAATAAAAAAATATTTATTTTTTTACTTTATCCCCAATTCTTTTTTTTTACGACACGACAATTAAATCCGGATTCCTGGATTTTTATCGAACAAAAAATCAACCGACGTTTGAGTTCGGATTGAAATTTTGATTCAATTGAAGAGTAAGCCTATTTTTTTCTGGTTCTAAGACCCGTAGTTCTAGCGACCAACTCGTTTTTTTCAAATTGTCTTTCATTATTAAGAAAGGGTAATGAAGATAAAATACGAGCTTGTTTTATAGCAATAGTAATTAATCGTTGTTGTTTTAAAGTCAATCTATTCACCCGTCTAGATAATATTTTTCCTTGTTCACTAATAAATCGACTAATTAAACTCATGTTTCTATAATCAATTCGATCCCCCGATCCAATCGGGGGCAGACGCCTACGAAGAGATCGCTTGGGCTTAAGAAAAAGTCGCTTGGATTTATCCATGGCTTGTTTATTTTATTCCTTTTTTTCGCGAATCCTATTTCCTTTGATCGGATCAAAAATGCTAATGATTTCGAATTAAGAAATAGGATTTTGCTTATTTCTATTTAAATATATATATTAACATATGATATGCTAATATATGATATGTCAATATGTCATTTTTCATCTTCCTTGTAAAAGTCACACGCAGTTGATCGATTCCATCTATTTCTTTATCTCCCCGTGAATTGTATGTTTGTAACAATAGGGACAGAATTTTCTCAACTCCAATCGACTAGGCTTATTGTGTCGATTCTTTTGAGTAATATATCTAGAAATGCCTATTGATTTCTTATTAACACTCTTTCGAACACAACTAGTACATTCTAAAATAACCCTTATTCGGACGTCTTTACCATTGGCCATGAACCTCCTTTTGGTTTTTATTCACTCAACTCTTCTATTTTCCTATCCGAAACGAAGAAGAAAAGAAGGAAAAAATACAAGTTACTAACTTGAAATCAAATTATGAAAGATTTTGTTGCAACCAATATAGTAAAAGTAAAAATAAGTAATACAATGATTAAAAATTCTATTTACATTAGAAAGAATAGAAGTACAGTCTTTTTATTTTATTTCAACTTCTTGTATGATACTGTTGCCCTAACCGCATTTCCACTTCTGTTCTCTTAATTTAATTAAAGATTTAATTAAAGTAAATTTACTTTTTAATTTACGTGAAGCTTGAACCCAGTTCCGTGTTTGGCTGAGGTTGAATCCACTTTTATTCTTTCTCTTTTCTAACTTATTCGAATTAGAAAAAAGGGGGTAGTAGCCAGAGATATTTAATTGTGTCTCTAATTTTCTTCACCCCCCCCCCCGTGTTAATAACTAGAATGAAAAAAAAGGGAATGTCAAAGCATCCGGAAAAAAACGATTGATCTCTATCAATAGACCTGCTAAAGACCCGAACCATAGAGTACTTATTACTGGTGCTACGGATAGATATGTTTTTAGATCTCGCATAAAAAATTCTCCTTCTGTATTCTTTATTGTAATACATAACGGCAATACATATATGATCAGATGTATATATATAGTTAAATTAAAGGACACTCGCATTTGTTTTGTACGCGGAATTCTTAATTCAAATTGAGAAATGTACAATAATTTGATAGATAAGATTTTCCTCTTCTTTCAAAATACGTCTCTTTCCGTCCGGGCATTCACGAAATTTACGGCGGATTTCGTATTTTTTTTCATATGTATATAAGTTTATTATTATATGTATTATATGTTATATGATATGAGACAAAAAAAAAGAAGAAATGAAAAGATAAGTTATGTATCTCAATGGAGAAAATATGGAGAAAGTGAAATGAAATAAATATGTGGAAAACAAGACAGGGATTCTCTACAATGACATTGTAGACCAATTGAAAGGGATGTAGCGCAGCTTGGTAGCGCGTTTGTTTTGGGTACAAAATGTCACGGGTTCAAATCCTGTCATCCCTACTTATTACTTCGCCTCTGAGCAATACAATAACAAGGGATCAATTGAGATCAATTAAAATTGGACATACCTAATCATAAATTAATATGATATGCTTTATATCATATTATTATTTATATATATATTTATATATATTTCTATATAATAATATAGAATATAGTTTCTATATGAGATAGTATAGGCATTCAAGATGTAGTGGAGTAAAAAAAAAAAAAAGAATCTTTTTACTTACAGCTTTCTTTTTTGTAATAAATTTTTAATAAAAAAGTAATAAAAAAGCGCTCTTAGTTCAGTTTGGTAGAACATGGGTCTCCAAAACCCAATGTCGTAGGTTCAAATCCTACAGAGCGTGAGCCCATTCTTGTTTTGTTAAGTCAAAAATTTTAGGGAAAAGCTTGAACAGCAATCTTAATTTGACCTCCTGTGGATTAAAAAACGGAGGAGGTCAAAAAAAAGGGTATTAATTAATCACAGATCCAACTGGTCACCACGTCTATATTGTAAATAAGCAGTTACGAATAATCCAGCCAAAGTAATAGGAATTAGACCTAAGACGATTCCAAATAGAAAAACTTCAATCATTTCAATTTGTTTGAAAAGAGAAAAAAGGAGGTAATATCTATCTTTAAATATTAATCCATATTGCCCATAAATCTCAATAACCAAGAATTGGAAATTGACACGGTAAGGAACTAGAAAATGGAATACTGCAAAAAAAAAAATTCTATTTTTTTTTTTATGAATTGCTCATTGAATTAATTTCAAATAAGTCGTATCTTGTTCAGACTAATAAATATAACTAAAGTTATAGTTAAAGCTACTAATAGAAAACCAAAATAA